ATCACAAAATTTATAAATAATATAATAATATAGGGATTCAAAATGGGATAGGGGTTCTTTAAGATTCTAAAATAGGAACAATACTTATTTCTTATGAGTCAAGCCAATAAAATAAATAGGATGAACTGCAAAAATTCTTTATCATGAACTTTCTAACGTGCACATCAACATCAACAATTATATGGCCACGAAAAAGAAATAGTAACATCAAAGGAGATGAAGAAAACGGAAATAAAAAAACACAAAGAAATGGGCTCGATTCTTTTTGTGTAATCCATCTAAGATGAATTTTTAATATTCCCACTCCACCCCTGAACTCTCTTAGACTAGACTTTTAGGTCTTTCAACCAACTAATTAAACCATTCGAATATTGTCGAAATAGAAACATTTTTTTTGTAGCGCAGAAAAAAGGTAAACAAAATCAAATATCAAATAAATAAAGAATTCATTATATATTCAGCGAATATACCTAAAAAAATGCATCTATTCTTTAATCATCTAGGAATCATCTAGGAAAAATATATCTACAGATACTTAAATAGATACTCATACAAATGAATCATGTGCCAGGAACCAGATTTGAACTGGTGACACGAGGATTTTCAGTCCTCTGCTCTACCAACTGAGCTATCCCGACCATTCTTGACGCATAAGACTCATTTTTATTTTAAAAGATTACTGGAGTATATGTCAATGAATCTATATCAACTAAGTAAAAAAAAAGACGAAAAATAAAAGTTTGTAAGTTAGTTTCAGTAGTAGTAATTATTTTGTATTGTTTTGTTAATCACGCATATGAGAATTCCTTGCTCAAAAATAAGATATTCATTTGTACGTTTATCATTAAAAAAAATTCTCTGTGTTTCACATATATATTTCAAAACTTGTGACTTGTAATTATGATAAGAAATTTTTGAAAATAAAAAGACAAATTCCAATTTAGTTGTGAAAGAATAAACTGAATATAAACTGAATAAAACACATAAATAACGACTTAAAGATAGAGAGGATATGGGAAAAAATTAGAAAGTTAAACAGGCCTTTTGGGGATAGAGGGACTTGAACCCTCACGATTTCTTAAGTCGACGGATTTTCCTCTTACTATAAATTTCATTGTTGTCGGTATTGACATGTAGAATAGGACTCTATCTTTATTCTCGTCTGATTAATCTTCAAGGGATCTATCAGATTAGGATGGAGTGAATAATTTGATCAATGAATATTCCATCTTTTCTTCAACTTGGAATTGATTTGATTCACATCTTTCATTTGTGAATATTTTGATCACAAATGGATCTTCATTAATCAATTGAAATAGTATTTCAGTATATATATGTTTATCTTTGATCCATTCCTGGAATTTTGATGGAAGGATTCTTTTCCTAATGCAAAAAGGAAAAATCGTCAACTCCGTTTGTTAGAACAGCTTCCATTGAGTCTCTGCACCTATCCCTTTTTTATTATCACTTTCCGAACTTTTCTTTGTTTTCGGAAAACGGGATTTGGCTCAGGATTGCCCATTGTGAATTCCAGGGTTTCTCTGAATTTGAAAGTTCTCACTTGGTAAGTTTCCATACCAAGACTCAATCCAATTAAGTCCGTAGCGTCTACCAATTTCGCCATATCCCCCTCTTTTTTTTATTTGATATTTGAATCTCATTATAATGCTTTTTTCATTTCTATTATGAGAATTATGCGGGAACTTTTGAATTCATTAAATACAGATTTTTATATTAAAAAATGTTTTCTCCTATTTTATTTATTTTCTTTCATCTATACTCGATACCATTATTTGCTTGAATTAGAAATGATTCTATTATCTATATATTCACAATTCAATATACACAGATATATACCACATATCTATTTCTATTCTATGCCCCTACTTCTATTATTTTTTCATGCAATTTGGAATACTCGAATGGTCGATTCTTTTTTTTTTTCATCTTAGTTTTTTATCTTATCTTTCCGAATGAAAACATGGGAATCTTTTATTATGATCTGGGTTGTGCTTTTCTCTTTCTTTCATTTTTTTCTTTTTTCCTTAAAGCAAACAGATACAGACTCTCTATAACAAAAACCAAAAAAATGAAAATTTTCATTTTTTTTAGTTTTTGTTGAAATAAACAATCCATTTATTCATATAGAATTGATAGAACTAAAACGAATCTAAAGGCTATAAATAACCATTCTTTTAATGTAGAATTAGACACTCATTTAGAAATATGAAATTCCTAATTATTTACTAAAATTTACTTTGAAATAAGAATATTTTTGAAAGAATCAAATAGATATATATATCTATTTGATAAATAGATCGAAATTTATTATATTAATATTAATTATTAATCCCTATCTTGCACTTTATGTTATGTACTAAAATATCAAATAAATAATATAAATAAGAAATATTGAATATTCTATATTTTCTATGTTTGTATTAATTTGAATTATGTTATAAATAACTAACAATTTATAACTAAGATCCCATTTATTAAA